TCTGAAATGATGAATCTCATTTTTAGGAATTCGGTCGAGAGAGAACCGGAATTGAAAATTTCCAATTTTGAGGAGGAAGAGACAAAAGAAAAGAAAAAAAAAAACGAGGAGAAAAAAGAGGAAAATGAACGTATAGCAATATCAGAAACTTGGGATAACATTATATTTGCTCAAGCAATAAGAGGTTCGATGTTAGTAACCCAATCCTTTCTTAGAAAATACATTGTATTGCCTTCATTGATAATAGCTAAAAATATTGGTCGTATGTTATTATTCCAATTCCCCGAGTGGTATGAGGATTTGAAGGAATGGAATAGAGAAATGCATGTTAAATGTACCTATAATGGTGTTCAATTATCGGAAACAGAATTTCCCAAAGATTGGTTAACAGACGGTATTCAGATAAAGATTCTATTTCCTTTCTCTCTTAAACCTTGGCGAAGATCTACAATACGATCTCATCATAGAGATCCAATGAAAAAAAAAGGAAAAAAAGAAAATTTTTGTTTTTTAACAATTTGGGGAATGGAAGCAGAAGTTCCTTTTGGTTCTCCCCGAAAACGACCTTCTTTTTTTGAACCCATTTATAAAGAACTCCAAAAAATAATTAGAAAAATAATTAGAAAAGTAAAAAAGAATTTTTTTTTCGTTCTAAAAGTTTTTAAAGAAAAAAAAAGATGGGTTATCAAAATAGTTCTAGTTATAAAACAAAAAATGAAGGAATTTGAAAAAATAAACCCTATTTTCTTATTTGAATTGAGGAGGGTAAAAGTATATAAACCGAATGAAAATGTAAGAGATTCTAAAATAAATAATAAGATTATTCGCGAATCGGCCATTCGAATTCGATCCATGAATTGGGCAAATTACTCACTCATAGAAAAAAAAATAAAGGATCTTGCTGATAGGACAGTCACAATCAGGAATCAAATAGAACTAGAACGAATCACAAAAGACAATAAAAAAATAGTTCTAACTTGTGATGATAAAAAATCGGAATCACGGAAACATATTTTGCAGATATTTAAAAGAAAAAAGATCCGATTTATACGTAAATTAAAATTTTTTATGAAATCATTCATTGAAAAAATATACATAGATATCTTTCTACGTATGATTACTATTTTTAGGATCAATGCACAATTTTTCTTTGAATCAACAAAAAAAATTATCACAAAATCGATTTACAACGATGAAACAAATCGAGAAGGAATTGATGAAACAGATCAAAATACAATGAACTTTATTTCGACTATAAAAAAATCGTTTTATAATACTAATATCAGTAATAATAATTCAAATATTTATTATTATTCAAATATTTATTATTATAATTATGATTTATCCTCCTTGTCCCAAGCATATGTATTTTACAAATTATCACAAACCCAATTACTTAACAAGTATCACTTAAGATCTGTACTTCAATACCCCAGGACCCATTCTTTTATTAAGGATAAAATCAAGGATTATTGTATGACACGAGGAATATTTGATTCCAAATCAAAGCAAAAGAAAATTTATAAGTCTGGGAAAAATGAATGGAAAAACTGGTTAAAGGGCCATTATCAATACAATTTATCTCAGACAAAATGGTCTCGATTAGTACCTCAAAAATGGCGAAATAGAATCAACCAACGTTCTACGATTCAAAATAAAAACTCAATTAAATTTGATTCACATAAAAAAGAAAAAGACCAATTAATTCATTACATGAAACAAAATTACTATGCGGTGGTAGTGGATTCATTGACGAGTCAAAAAGAAAAATTTAAAAAACACTACAGATATTATCTTTTATCACATAAATATATGAATTATGGGAATAGGAAGGACTCATATATTTATGAATCAACATTACAAGTAAAAGGAGACCAAGAAATTCCATACAATTTCAATACACTGAAACCCGAATCATTTTATGTATTGGTAAGTATAGCTATTAGTAATTATTTAGAAAAGGAATATATTATTGCTACACATAAAAATCTGGATAGAAAATATTTTGATTGTAGAATTCTCCATATTTGTCTTAGAAAAAATATCGACATTGAGACCTGGACCAATACGCATATCAGCACCAAAATTGAGAAAAATACTAAGACTGAAAACAAAATTATCAAAAAATTGAAAAAAAAAGATATTTTTTCTAAGACAATTCATCAAGGAATTAAACCATCCCATCAAAAAAAACACTTTTTTGATTGGATGGGAATGAATCAAGAAAAGGTTTATCGTACCATATCAAATCTAGAACCCCGGTTCTTCCCAGAATTTGTGCCACTTTTTGATGCATATAAGATTAAACCATGGATCATACCGATCAAATTACTTCTTTTTAATTTTAATTTCTATGAAAATATTAGTCAAAAAAAAAGAATCAACATAAATCAAAATAAAAAAAAAAATCTTCAGATATCATCTAATCAAAAAGAATATCTTAAATTAGAAAATTCCAACCAAGAAAAAAACGAACAACAGGGACAAGAAAATCTTGGATCAGATCTACGAAAACAAAAAAAAAAAAAAAATGTTGAAGACAATTACGCGGGATCAGACATTAAAAAAGGTAAAAAGAAAAAACAATCCAAGAAAAAGAAGGAAGCAGAACTAGATTTCTTCCTGAAAAAATATTTCCTTTTTCAATTAAGATGGGATGACTCCTTGAATCAAAGAATGATCAATAATATCAAGGTATATTGTCTCCTACTTAGACTGATAAATCCAAGGAAAATTGCTATATCCTCGATTCAAAGAGGAGAGATGCATCTGGATGTAATGCTAATTCAGAAAGATCTAGCTCTTACAGAATTGATAAAAAAGGGAGTATTGATTATCGAACCGATTCGTTTATCTATAAAAAGGGATGGAAAATTTATTATATATCAAACCCTAGGTATTTCATTGATCGATAAAATTAAGTACCAAACTAAGAGAAAATGCATAAAAAAAAGATATGTTGATAAGAAGAATTTTGATAAATCCGTTGCAAGACACGGTAATATGCTTGTGTATGGAGACAAAAGTAATTATGATTTCTTTGTTCCTGAAAATATTCTATCTCCTAGACGTCGTAGAGAATTGAGAATTCTAATTTGTTTTAATTCTCGTAATTGGAATTTTGTGGATAGAAATCCAGTATTTTGCAATGAAAGCAACATAAGAAACTCTGGAAAATTTTTGAATGAAGACAAGCATTTTAATACTAATACAGATACAAATAAATTCATTAAATGCAAATTGTTTCTTTGGCCCAATTACCGATTAGAAGATTTAGCTTGTATGAATCGCTATTGGTTTAATACCAATAATGGCAATCGTTTCAGTATGTCAAGGATATATATGTATCCACAATTCAGAATTTGTTAATAGTATATTTCCTATATATCTGTGATATTTTTCGGTAGATGAAAGCCGAAAGATATACATATACGCTATATTACATTCTGGTACATAACACGAATCTAATGGCGTATCAACTCAATTGGATCTAGGACGAAATCGGCAGAATCTTTTTAGGTACAAAGAAATCATTCTCTTCCATGAATGTAGAAATGTATTTTCTCTTTCTTTTCTATCCAAATCAAATTGAAAATTTGATTTGGATAGAAAAGAAAAAAATAGGAAAAAATCCAAATTTTTGTGTGTACTAGATTAAAATAACTGGCATAAAGATTATTATTTTTATTTTTCCTGATCGATTCGGTAAAGTAAAATAAATCCATGGGAAAAAAGATAGAAAAATTTTTTTATGATCAAAAATTCATTCATCTCAGTTATTTCACAAGAAGAAAAAGAAGAAAACAAGGGTTCTGTTGAATTTCAAGTATTAAGTTTCACCAGTAAGATACGTAGACTTACTTCACATTTGGAATTGCACAAAAGAGATTTTTTATCCCAAAGAGGTCTACGAATAATTCTGGGAAAACGTCAACGGCTCCTGGCTTATTTGTCAAAGAAAAATAGAGTCCGTTATAAGAAATTAATGGATCAGTTGGATATTCGGGAGCCAAAAACTCGTTAATTTAATCGTTTGAATTTTTTTTTTTTTTTATAGTTATTTTATTAGATTTTTCATTTTGATGAACCTCGTTTTGAGGAATTCGTGGAATAATGAATTAAGGAAGAAAAAATATGACTATACCGGCTACAAGAAAAGATCTCATGATAGTAAATATGGGTCCTCACCACCCATCAATGCATGGTGTTCTTCGACTGATCGTTACTCTCGATGGTGAAGATGTTATTGATTGTGAACCCATATTGGGATATTTACACAGAGGGATGGAAAAAATAGCAGAAAACCGAACAATTATACAATATCTTCCTTATGTAACACGTTGGGATTATTTAGCTACTATGTTCACAGAGGCAATAACGGTAAATGCACCAGAACAATTGGAAAATGTTCAAGTACCTCAGAGAGCCAGTTATATCAGAGTAATTATGCTGGAGCTGAGCCGTATAGCTTCTCATTTGTTATGGCTTGGCCCTTTTATGGCGGATATCGGTGCACAGACTCCTTTTTTCTATATTTTCAGAGAGAGAGAATTGTTATATGATTTATTCGAAGCCGCCACAGGTATGCGAATGATGCATAATTATTTCCGCATCGGAGGAGTAGCTGCTGATCTACCTCATGGCTGGATAGATAAATGTTTGGATTTCTGCGATTATTCTTTAACTGGAGTTGTTGAATATCAAAAACTTATTACACGGAATCCCATTTTTTTGGAACGAGTTGAAAGAGTGGGCATTATTGGTGGAGAGGAAGCAATAAATTGGGGTTTATCAGGACCAATGTTACGAGCTTCTGGAATCCAATGGGATCTTCGTAAGATTGATCATTATGAGTGTTACAATGAATTCGATTGGGAAGTCCAATGGCAAAAAGAAGGAGATTCATTAGCTCGTTATTTAGTACGAATAGGTGAAATGGGGGAATCTATAAAAATTATTCAACAGGCTCTAGAAGGAATTCCTGGAGGTCCCTATGAGAATTTAGAAGTCCGACGCTTTGATAGAGCAAAAAATTCCGAATGGAATGATTTTGAATATAGATTTATTAGTAAAAAACCTTCACCCAATTTTGAATTGTCGAAACAAGAACTTTATGTCAGAGTAGAAGCCCCAAAAGGAGAATTAGGAATTTATTTGATAGGGGATAATAGCATTTTCCCCTGGAGATGGAAAATTCGTCCACCCGGTTTCATCAATTTGCAAATTCTTCCTCAGCTAGTTAAAAGAATGAAATTGGCTGATATCATGACAATACTAGGTAGTATAGATATCATTATGGGAGAAGTTGATCGTTGAAATGATAATTGATACGACAGAAGTACAAGCTATCAATTCTTTTTCTACATTGGAATCCATAAAAGAAATCTATGGACTCATATGGATGTTTGTATCCATTTTTACCCTTATATTTGGAATCATAATAGGGGTACTAGTAATTGTGTGGTTAGAAAGAGAAATATCCGCAACGATACAACAACGTATTGGGCCTGAATATGCTGGTCCGTTGGGAATTCTTCAAGCTCTAGCAGATGGGACTAAATTACTTTTTAAGGAGGACCTACTCCCATCTAGGGGGGATATTCGTTTATTTAGTGTCGGACCGTCTATAGCGGTCATATCAATTCTACTAAGTTATTTAGTAATTCCTTTTGGGTACCGCCTTGTTTTAGGTGATCTCAGTATAGGTGTTTTTTTATGGATCGCCATTTCAAGTATTGCCCCTATTGGGCTTCTTGTGTCAGGATATGGATCGAATAATAAATATTCTTTTTCAGGTGGTCTACGAGCTGCTGCTCAATCTATTAGTTATGAAATACCATTAACTCTATGTGTGTTATCAATATCTCTACGTGTGATTCGTTGGAACATGAACTTTTACCTCTTTCCTAGAAATAAATAAAGAAAAGAGGTTGAATGTATTGAATAGATATTTTTTTTTTATTCATCGATGAGTTAAACCCGATAGTTATATGAGTGAAACAAAACAGCTTATAAATTTGCAGTAAGAAGAGAAAATCTCATTCCCTATGTACAAGAATGAAGTTAAAGTAAACATAAGCAGCATAAACTGTTTACCCCAAGATTGAGATTCTTTGATTAGTCATCATATCTTGAAGCGGGTGCAAAAGATCAACTGTATGGAGTTTCCGCTACTGCCTTGTATGTATTAACATAGCGGGGATCAATCAAAAATCGGTGGACAGTTAGGAACACCAAGGTACACAAAGGATTAGTAATGGGGATAATGTAAGGTATCAAAAAAAGAGATATTTCTGCATAAAACGAATCATAATAAGGGCTTTAAGTTGGTAGAAATGATCAAGAAGTACCTCCCTACGATTCCGATCTCGAGTATGCTCCTATTCACTGATTAAAGAAATGACTATCAAGAACGAATTAATCCTTTATTTTTTTTTTCTAAATACCTTCTTCTGAGACAGAAGAACAGGAACAAAAGAAATGGAATGCAATAATCGAATGAATGAATAAAAATTTTTATAAAATAAAAAAAGATCTTTATTTATTCTTTCTTTCCTATATCCGTATTCATACATACGGAATTCTTATCATGATTCATGAACTAATATATATATATTGATAACGAATATTTTATTGAAAGATTAAGTTATTACCGAACAAAGAAAAATTATCATTATAAGGATGAGATCAATTCGAAAGCACTTTTTTTCTTATTCTAGCGGACAGAATTCCATTGGTCTAATTTGGGACTCTCCGATGTATCTTTATTTGATCTATCCTCCAAAGAGGGCGAAAATACCGAACCAGTCCTTACATTTATTTGTGGCCATAGAGGAGCCGTATGAAGCTGAAGTTTCATGTACGGTTTTGTAATAGCGATGGGAACAGTGATGTTATTATCGACTATGATTATCTAATAGTTCAAGTACAGTTGATATAGTTGAAGCACAGTCAAAATATGGTTTTTGGGGGTGGAATCTGTGGCGTCAACCTATAGGGTTTATTGTTTTTCTAATTTCTTCTCTAGCCGAATGTGAGAGATTGCCATTTGATTTACCGGAAGCAGAGGAGGAATTAGTAGCAGGTTATCAAACCGAATATTCAGGTATCAAATTTGGTTTATTTTATATTGCTTCTTACCTAAATCTATTACTTTCTTCATTATTTGTAACAGTTCTTTACTTGGGTGGGTGGAATTTTTCTATTCCGTACATATCTATTCCTAAACTTTTCGGAATAAATAAAATGGCCGGAGTTTTTGGAATGACAATTGGTATCTTTATTACATTAGCTAAAGCTTATTTGTTTCTGTTTATTCCTATCACAACAAGATGGACTTTGCCTAGGATAAGAATGGACCAACTATTAAATCTTGGATGGAAATTTCTTTTACCTATTTCTTTAGGTAATCTATTATTGACAACTTCTTCCCAACTTGTTTCACTATAAATAAGAAAATACGATAACGATATTCCAGATTCATAACCTCTTTCAAACAAGAGAAAGAAACATAAATTTATTCCTGGATATTTACAATATGTTCTCTATGGTGACTGGGTTCATGAATTATAGTCAACAAACAATACGAGCTGCAAGGTATATTGGTCAAAGTTTCGTAATTACCTTATCCCACACAAATCGTTTACCTATAACTATTCAATATCCTTATGAAAAATCGATCACATCAGAACGTTTCCGCGGTCGAATCCACTTTGAATTTGATAAATGTATTGCTTGTGAAGTATGTGTTCGTGTATGCCCGATAGATCTACCCGTTGTTGATTGGAGATTTGAAAGAGATATTAAAAAAAAACAATTGCTTAATTATAGTATTGATTTTGGGGTCTGTATATTTTGTGGTAATTGTGTCGAGTATTGTCCAACAAACTGTTTATCAATGACTGAAGAATATGAACTTTCTACTTCTGATCGTCACGAATTGAATTATAATCAAATTGCTTTGGGTCGGTTACCAATGTCAATAATTGGAGATTACACAATTCAAACAGTTATGAATTCGACTCAAATCAAAATAGACAAAGATAAACCCTTTGATTCAAGAACGATTACCAATTACTAAGATTTTGTTTTGATATAAAAGACCCAAGCTCTTTTTATTTTGTTTGGTCAGTAACTACAAATAATAACTAATAATTATTGATTGTTGAGAATTATTCTTTGATTTAAACTGAGAATATATTTTTCGTGATGATTTCGAAATATATAATCCCCATTACTCTTTTCTCGATAATTTTATCTATATCTACATTAATCCATATAAAAAAAAGTTTTAATTCAATTATGAATGTATCATATACAAGAAAAAAAAAAGGGGGGTTACCCCTTTTCCTTTCCTGGACCATTCAGTAAGGTCATGAAATATTTCGACTTATTTATTAATTTATCATTTTAATAATGGATTTACCTGGACCAATACATGATATTCTTGTAGTATTTTTGGGATTAGTTCTTGTATTAGGAGGTCTGGGAGTAGTATTACTTACCAATCCCATTTTTTCTGCCTTTTCGTTGGGATTGGTTCTTGTTTGTATATCCTTATTCTATATTCTATCGAATTCCTATTTTGTAGCTGCCGCGCAGCTCCTTATTTATGTTGGAGCCATAAATGTCTTAATCATATTTGCTGTAATGTTCATGAATGGTTCAGAATATTCCAATGATTCCTATTTTTGGACCATTGGAGATGGGGTTACTTCACTGGTTTGTACAAGTATTCTTTTTTCACTAATTACTATTATCCCAGATACGTCATGGTACGGAATTTTTTGGACTACAAGATCAAGCCAGATTATAGAACAGGACCTAATAAGTAACATTCAACAAATTGGGATTCATTTATCAACAGATTTTTATCTTCCGTTTGAACTCATTTCCATAATTCTTTTAGTTTCCTTGATAGGTGCAATTACTATGGCTCGTCAATAATAAATACTTAGAATTTAATTCTAAGATTTATAAATTCTAAATAAATAAAATAAATGGAAAGGTTTAAGGTTTTTATAAGGTTTTTAATTAAACCTATCTATTGCCAATACCTTCTTTTATTCTGTAATCGTTCTATTCTAATCAATCGAATCGGTTGAATTGTTGTTCATATTGAAATGAATCAAGATTGATAAGGAGTTAGTCAATGATGTTCGAGCATGTACTTTTTTTGAGTGTCTATTTATTCTCTATCGGTATCTATGGATTGATCACAAGTCGAAAGATGGTTAGAGCACTTATGTGTCTTGAGCTTATACTCAATTCGGTTAATATCAATCTCGTAACATTTTCTGATATATTTGATAATCGCCAATTAAAAGGCGACATTTTCTCAATCTTTGTTATAGCTGTTGCGGCGGCTGAAGCAGCTATTGGGCTGGCTATTGTTTCATCAATCCATCGTAACAGAAAATCAACTCGTATCAATCAATCGAATTTGTTGAATAATTAGTTATGATCATAAGATACATAATATCACATAGAATATTAATCTATTAGATATTCTATTATATTAAATATTTAATAATATAAAAAAAAATATATAAAATACATATATAAAATATCAATTTATAAATAAATTGATATTTTATATATGTATTTTAATTTATTCTAATCTAATTTTATTAGAATTAATATATTATTATTATTAATTTTATTATAATTATCATATTATTATATAATATCTTATATAATACCTTATATAATAATTAATATACTTATTTATTTTTATTATTATTTTTGTTTTTTTTTTATTATTATTATATTATTATTATAAATATATAAAAAATATATAAAATATATACTAAATATATATATATATATTTAGTATTGAATTAATTTACTATTGAATAATAAATATTTTCATATTGAATAAATACTTTGAATTAATATTGAAATATTGACCAATTTGTTAGTCAATTTGAATTCACATGTGCAACTCGCATGATCATGGTTGTTGAAAGAGAAATCAAAGTCTCTTGGACCTTTCTCATGA